GTTGGTATTTTTGCTTATCCTCGTATCTTTCAAAAATTGAAACTTAGGGAAGTGCTTTATAAACATATGTATAAAAAGAACATATTTCATTTAGCCTTTTCATGCCTACTATAACTAGTTATTTTGGTTTTCTACTAGCAGCTTTGACTATCACCTCAGCTCTATTTATCGGTCTGAGCAAGATACGACTTATTTGAAATTAATTAAATGAACAATTCATAAAAAAAATCTTTCTATGGCAGTTCATATCTTCTACAGTTACTTAACGTATCAATTTCCAATTCTTGGTCATTGAGATTTATAGTCAATACAGATTAATATTTAAGGATAAATATTACCTCCCCTTTCCCCTTTCAAACAAATTGAAATGATTGAAGTTTTTCTATTTGGAATCGTCTTAGGTCTAATTCCTATTACTTTGGCCGGATTATTCGTAACTGCATATTTACAATACAGACGTGGTGATCAGTTGGACCTTTGATTAATTAACATCTCTTTTTTGATTGACCTCCTACTTCCTTTAATCCGCGGGAGGTCAAATTTAGATTGCTGTTCAATTATTTAAGTGTAATTTTCGACCTAACGCGATTAACAAGAACACAGAATCACGCTCTGTAGGATTTGAACCTACGACATCGGGTTTTGGAGACCCACGTTCTACCGAACTGAACTAAGAGCGCCTTATTATCATTATCACAATAAAGATTTTGTGACCCCAATTAATCTTGCATATATATCATAAAATTAAAGATTTATTATGTATGTCCAATTTATCTCAATTGATCCCTCGTTACTGCTCATAAGATAAGTAATAGGTAGGGATGACAGGATTTGAACCCGTGACATTTTGTACCCAAAACAAACGCGCTACCAAGCTGCGCTACATCCCTTTCAATTGGTCTACAGTGTCATTGTAGAGAATCCCTGTCTTGTTTTCCACATCTTTACTTCCTCCATTGATATACAAAAATTCTCTTTTCATTTCTTCTTTTTGGTCTCATATATCATATAACAAACATATAATATATTAAAAGACTTATATTATATAAAGTATGAAATAAATATGAAACCTACCATAAAAAATTAATATTTTTTAGTAATTTCAGGTAGAAATATCTTTTTTGTACATTTTAATTTTAATTAGGGACTCCGCGTACAAATACAGGCGGTCAGTCATTAACTACATATACACATCTGGTCATATATGTATTACCATTATGTATTACAAATTACAATAAAATTACAATAACGAATAAAGAAAGAGGAGTTTTTCAAATGCGAGATCTAAAAACATATCTCTCCGTGGCACCGGTAGTAAGTGCTTTATGGTTCGGGTCTTTGGCAGGTTTATTGATAGAGATCAATCGTTTTTTTCCGGATGCGTTGATATTCCCCTTTTTTTCATTTTAGTTATTGATATGAGAAGGGGGAAGAAGATTAGAGATACAATCAAATCTCTGTAACTAATCCCTACCCTTGCCTTCTTTTTTTCTTTGTTTTTTTTTTTTAGAATAACTTATTCTAAAAAAAAAAAACAAAGAAAAAGCGGTTTCGCCCTCAGTGAAACTATGAACCCGGGCCCAGGCTCAAATTAATATTAATATAATAATAGAGTGGAAATGAAAATGTGATGGTTGGGGCAACTATATCATACAAGATACTTAACTGAAAATACTGTACGGCAATTCTTAATTATAAATATAGTTAGAAATCATTATATTACTTATTATTACTATATTGATTGCAACGAAATCTTTCTTTTATAATTTGATTTCGAGTTACCTGCTTCTATTTTTTTTTGTCCTTTATTCTTCCTTGCTTCGGATCGGGAAATTAAAGAATTGAGTGAATCATAAACCAAAGGAGGTTCATGGCCAAGGGTAAAGATGTCCGAGTAACAGTTATTTTGGAATGTACCAGTTGTCTTCGAAATCGTGTTAATAAGGAATCAACGGGCATTTCCAGATATATTACTCAAAAGAATCGACACAATACGCCTGGTCGATTGGAATTGAGAAAATTCTGTCCCTGTTGTTACAAACATACGATTCATGGGGAGATAAAGAAATAGATCGAATCGACCGCTCGTGTGTCAGTCTTCCAAGGAAGGTGAAAAATTACATATTATATATAACATATATTTATTTAAATATAAACAAACCCAATCCTATTTCTTAATTCTACATCATGTTTGATCCGATCGAAATAGGATTGGGATTTTCAGGATAAGGAATAAACAAACCATGGATAAATCCAAGCGAATCCTTCTTAAATCCAAGCGATCTTTTCGTAGGCGTTTGCCTCCGATCCAATCGGGGGATCGAATTGATTATAGAAACATGAGTTTAATTAGTCGATTTATTAGCGAACAAGGAAAAATATTATCTAGACGGGTAAATAGGTTGACCTTAAAACAACAACGATTAATTACTATTGCTATAAAACAAGCTCGTATTTTATCTCCGTTACCTTTTCTTAATAATGAGAAACAATTTGAAAGAAGCGAGTCAACTCGTAAGAAAAAAAAAAAAATTGGAGAAGAATAAATATTTTTTATTGAACGTGTTTCTTCATTTTGATGACTTTATCATATTTTATCATACTAATTTCTACTCTACCTTCCCAGAGTTCATTCTCCAGGGAACTCCATTTAAACTATTCCAACGGATTCCTTCCAATCTCTTTATTTTATGATCTCATTGGAAATCATATAAAGACAACTCTTATTTAATATAGCTATTTGTGCAAGTATTTTACGATTAAGAAGCAACTGTCTCTTGTACAGATTGTGTATTAATTTGCTATAACTAAAGTATACTTTATTCTCGCGAATTACTGCATTTATCCGAGTGATCCACAAACGACGAAAATCTCTCTTTTGTCTACCTCTATCCCGATGAGCCGAAACCAAGGCTCTTATTTTCTGTTGAGTAATAGTACGAGTAAGTCTTGAATGAGCCCCTCGAAAGGTTGATGCAAATAAACGGATTTTTGTTCTACGTCTTCGAGCTATATACCCTCGTTTAATTCTGGTCATTGAATAAATGAAACTTTGATGAATAACTAATCGATTTCCTTTCTTTCAGTTATTCTCTTCCCGTGTCCTAGTCTATTAATAACAAAACGGATTCTTCCAATGTATAAAATAAAAATTCCAATGGCTTTTGCTATTATAACCTTCCCGACCACGATTTTTTCTTTTTTTCTAGGCATTTCACCTATAAAAAAAAAATTGTATTGATACTAGGTATTAAAAACACATAGTAAATAAAAAAGTAATAAATATAAATGGATATAGTGGGTTCCATCGTTTCTATGGTTACTTCTTAAACGGTGAGGTCTTCTCTATACACCGGAGCCCTTCTTTCTTTCATTTAATCAATGTTATTGTTAACTTGTACAGTTCAAACTCTTTGGCTCTACCCATAATTATCCAGTACTAGGTCTTTCACAACGAGATCCACTTATACAGTAACGGTATTTAATTATGAAGATTAGCTGGGTAGCTGACCCTGTTAGTCCGTTCTTGCAAGAGTAAGGCAGAATTTTTCTGCTTTTTAAAATAGGATTTCCCCTGCTTAATGGATACCATTTGCTATCAATGGAGAATTCTTTCTCATCTTAAATTTTTAATTTTTAAATTGAGGTGATTGGATTTGCACCAACGGAAACCATACATTTGATACCATAATAGAAGGATAGATCTTTTTTATTTTTATATATTGACTGGAGTTCTTCCATTCTATCCTATTCACTGGTATTGATCGTTGATACTGGATCAATTGTTTTCTTTCTTTTGTCCTAGCCCATGATCTGAACGAGTCGCACATACACCCTAGTACATGTTCCTCGTCGTTGAGGACATCCCCCAAGAGCGGGGGATTTCGTGACATTTCTGATTGGCTGTCTTGTGTTTCTAATAAGTTGTTTAATAGTTGGCATGTTGAATCATATACATAATGGGCTGGTTTAGATCGATCTTAACCGGATGCTTATGAATTATTTTATTTCTATATTAATAGATTAATGAGATTAATTAATAGAATATTAAATAATAGAATATTAAATCCGGTAAGAAGATAAAATCTCAAATAACGAATTCGTGTGAAATCCTTGTTATTTTTTCTTTTTTATTCAGTCGCTACAAGATCAACAATTCCATGAGCTTGGGCTTCTATTGCTGACATAAAAACATCTCTTTCCATGTCTTCGGATACAACCCATAAGGGTTTGCCTGTCCTTTGTGCATAAACCCTTGTGAGGGTTTCGCGCAGCTTCAGTAGTTCTTCCGCTTCCAAGATAAATTCTCCCGTCTGTGCCTCATAAAAAGAGGCAGCAGGTTGGTGGATCATTACCCTGATGATATAACATAATAAATGTTTATTCTATCTCGCATAATGAAAGGTGAAGAGATAAAGAATAATAATAAAAAAAGATATAATTGAACAACCGTACAGGCATCTTCTTTTGCGCATTGCATACGGCTCTATAATGGAATTCACTTTTTTTTTACCTTACTTACACTTACATGGAAAAATTTTTAAATAAATAAATATAAATTAAATATAGGGTCTATCAGACTCAGGTTGGTAAATGATCCAATAACCACCCTTCTTTTTGGAGTAGTTCAAAAATACTATGATGGCTCCGTTGCTTTATATATTTATTTCGTTTGTTATTTAGCAATCCCAAAGTTTCTTTTTTTTTTTTTCAAATAAAAAAAACAAGATTTTTTTATTTTCATATTCTTTCATAACATAAATATTGTTAAGATTAAGAGCTCCCGGTGTGAAAACAAAAAAGTTTGTGACGCTGAAATAGGACTCCCGATAGATCGTATAAAATCGGAAATGCCTTTTATCTCATACTACTCTTTCGATACATAATTTAAGGGTAAAAAAAAAATTCTTATATCGAATTCGAAGTGCCATGCTATTATTACTTAATATTTATATTTCATATAGCGCGAAGGCATAGTCTTCTTTTTTCTCTCAAATCAA